CGCCTTCGACCACTTGGCTATCAGTCCATAATAATAATGATAATAATATACTTGACTATCAATCCATAATAATATACTTGTATATCTTTATATTTTATACTATAATATAATATAGTATGGTATAGTATATTATCTCCCTCTCTTATATTGTATTATTATAATATATATAACGTTCCTCTTTTATATACTAATTAAAATAGTATATAGAAATATTTTAGGGTAATATGGTAGGTGTGAGTAATAAGGCTATTAGTATCACTTAGCTAAATACTTTACAGTACGTACACATGTGACCTATCAAGAAGTAGTCTACTTCTAGCCATTTAAGTCAAATACAGATTGACTTCAAACTTAGATGCTTTCAGTTCTTATTCATTATGCATATAGCTACCCTTCGATGCTAATTTTAATATCAACAGAAGGTACACCAGAGATGCACCAGATCTTGGTCCTTTCGTACTAAAGACTGATTCTGATTTGACTATTCTTATGTGCAAAGGATATAAACCATACTGACTCACGTCGTATTGAACCCAACTCACGTACCTTTTTAATCTGCGAACAGCAGAACCCTTCCCAGCTAATGCACCGGGAGGATAAGATGAGTCGACATCGAGGTGGCAAACAGCGCCGACAATATGAACTCTCGTGCGCTATAACCCTGTTATCCCTAGCGTAACTTTTATCTCTTGAGCGCTAGCCTATCCATATAGCACTAGCGGATCACTTAGTCCTACTTAAGTATCTGCTTCGACTTATCGGTCTTGCAGTCAAGCATGCATATACCTATGGGCTTTTGTGTGTCCTCATGACACGTTAGCTTCCATCTAACATCAGCATACCTTCGAGGTCCTCCGATACTTTATTGGAGGAAACCGTCCCAGTTAAACTACCCACTAGTCATATTAGCTTATTAAGCATAGCAACTATCATTAATGAATAAAGGTATTTCATTTGCGTCTAACGACTACCTTCTAAATCATTAAGACGATTACAATAACTAGCTATAGTAAAGCTGTATAGGGTCTTCGTGTCCTCTTGCACATAAACCGTATCTGCACGGCTAAACCAATTTCACTGAGGTACCGCATGAGACAGTGGAGGGATCGTTAATCTATTCATGCAGGATCGTATTTAGCGAACAATGAATTTCGCTACTTTAACATCCTTATAGTTAAGACGGTCATTCACCTAAGTTTCAACTGTCTGCTAATTACAGACTAGTTTTAGACTCTTGGCATTGGACAAGATTCAGTATCTATACAACATATATTTTATATAGCAGATACCGGTGTTTTTGGTAAACAGTCGCCCCTCCCTATTATGTGCCACCACTTTTTAAGTGGTCTCCCTTATTATCGAGTGTTAGGGAGCATTTTGCCGAGTTCCTTATGCGGTATTATCTCAACGCCTTAGTATTCTCTACTTGAACACCTGTGTCGGTTGTAGGGTACGGTAATAATCATATAATTTTCCTGACCATAACAAATGTTATAGTTATCTATGACAAACTCATCAATAATAATCTTAGAGACCGTTATAAATCGTCGCTGTTAACCATGACAACGAAACCCTTGTTCAATCGGCGGATAGTATTATAACTATCTTCTACGTTACTCATGTTAGCATTTTCTCTCCCATTATGTCCAGATAATGAAACACTATCTTTCATCCACATGGGATGCTCCTCTACTCTGATTAAATTACAGAATATATAATTTAATTGACATAGTTTCGGTAAATGACCTATAGACCCGCATATTGTCGGTGCCTATAGTCCTTTAGGCAACTGAGTTGTTACACCCTCTTCAAATGATAGCTACCTCCAAGCTAACATCATTGCTGTATTAGGACTACGACTTCCTTAAATTCACTTAGTCATTATTTTGGGACCTTCTATCTATGTTCTCGGCTGTTTCCGTTTCGACTATCCACCTTATCATGAATAGTCTGTCCTTCCCATAAAAATTTACATCATTTGGTGGTTAACACATCAAAGGTAGAATCTATGATCCCCCAATTAAATTAACGATTAAAACCATTAATATGATGGTCAGTGCTCTACCTATGTAAGTATATATGGAAAACCGTACCTCAATACGTTTCGAGGAGTACCAGCTATATCGTGGTCAGAGTTGTCTTTCACTTACCACCCTTTGCTCATCGGACAATAATGCAACATTGACCCGTTCGACCTATGAGTCTGGCAAAGGGTAAATCACCACGTTTCGGGTCTAATCCTAGTAACTATCCCGAATTAGTCTTATACTAATCAGTCGCTGTCGCTGGGGTTATTAACCTTGCTACTAGAAATAACTCGCTAACCCATTATGCAAAAGGTACGTTATCACATTCAAAATTAATTGAATTGCTTTAACTGCTTGTATGATTGCTGATTCAGAATCTATTTCACTAGTCATCGACTTTCTTTTCATCTTTCCCTCACGGTACTTTTCACTATCGCTACGTCATTCATACTTAGCCTTTGAGGATGGTTCCCCAATTTCTTTTCTTTTTCTAAAAAGAACTTCATGCAAGTTTTCTCTTACATTACTTATTTATTATCTATTTTATCATAAGCATACAGGGCTATTACCTTCTACGGATTACTTTTTCCAAAGTATTCTGCATTATAATAATGATATTTGGCTAGTTCTATTTCGCTCGCCACTACTTTAGAAGTCACGGTTGTTTTCCTTTCCTACAGTTACTAAGATGGTTCAGTTCACTGTGTATATAATTTACGGTTTCCCGTGCGGAACGCTATAATAAATTCATATATTATATAGCTTTTAGACAATAAGTCTTCCGTATAATGAATGCGTGCTAGACATCCCCAACAATCACTTTGATTACTCACACCTATGTGTCCATATATTTGTCATACTTATATTTACAAATTTATAAATATTTACTTATCTATAACTAATATAATTCATTACTACATCCTAACATGTATATTATTATCTTATTAAATTTATTATCTAGTATACTTAAATTGTATATAATTTCTTAGTTTTGTTTAATACTTTTTCTGCCTTGTTTATATAGATATAATAATAATAAATAAAAGTAGACATAATAAGTAGATAGTAATACTACATTATTTGTCTTTAGTCTTTAATTTAATTAGTCAAGTATATAAAAATATAATGAAAATGTCAGCAATTACAGCACCACGACACCAATTCCAGGCATATCCATTTCACATGGTAGAATCATCTCCATGGCCTCTACTAATGGGAAATGCACTACTTTCAATGATGGTTAGCGCAGTACTATGGTTCAACGGAATTGAATATAGTTCTCTACTACTTACACTAGGAGTACTATCAGTACTATTTGCTTTTATTCTATGGTTCCGAGACGTAACAATTGAAGGAACATATCTAGGAGACCATACACTTATTGTACAAAAGGGACTAACAATGGGAGTTTCTCTATTTATTGTAACAGAAGCATTCTTCTTCATTTCAATCTTCTGGGCATACTTCCACTCATCTCTAGCACCAACTGTAGAACTAGGTAGCCAATGGCCACCAGCAGGTATCGAAACACTGAACCCATTTGCAGTACCTCTACTAAATACAATCCTACTACTATCAAGTGGTGCTACAGTAACATATGCACACCACGCTCTAATTTATGGAAACCGACGAGCAACACTAATTGGAGTAGTACTAACACTAGTACTAGCAACAGTATTTACACTACTACAAGGATTCGAATATGCTAACGCAGGATTTACAATTGCAGATGGAGTATACGGTACATGTTTCTACTTCGCTACAGGATTCCACGGGGTTCACGTTATTGTAGGTACTCTATTTATTGGAGTAGCAGCTTACCGAATTTACGCTTACCACCTAACATCAGATCACCATATTGGATTCGAATCATCAATCCTATACTGGCACTTTGTTTGACGTTGTATGGCTATTCCTATACGCAGCAGTTTATATCTGGGGATCAGACTCAATTCTATAATAATCATATAATTAAACATAAATACAACTCCCCTATTAAAGTATATATAATAGGTATTTTAGTATTATAGTGTTTTAGTTTACTATTTGTGTATGTATGTTAAATTGTATATATAAGTGTGCGTACATACACCTTATTATAATATAAATTATAATATGAAGAATTTATGTACATAACCTATTATTAGGGATCCATTTAAATGGGTTATTGAGGTCTTTTATAAATTTAAATTAAAAATATGCTAACAACACTTATTGTTATTCCACTTCTAGGAAGTCTTGCACTACTACCTATGAATGATACAACAGCAGCTGGAGCTGATCGGATTAAGAAGGTAGCTCTAGTAGTATCACTAATTGTATTTATTCTATCAGTAATTATGTGGGGAGAATTTGATTCAAGTGCAACACAATATCAATTTGTACAAGAATTTAATACTCTATCATTTTGTCATCTTAATATTGGTATTGATGGTATTAGTCTATACTTTGTTCTACTAACAACATTTATTACACCACTATGTCTACTAAGTCAATGGTCAAATGTACATTTCAATGTAAAGTACTTTGTAATTTCATTTCTAGTAATGGAATCATTTCTTATTGCATTCTTTGTAGTACTAGATCTTATTCTATTCTATGTATTTTATGAATCTGTACTAGTTCCTATGTTTCTTATTGTAGGTATTTGGGGTGGTTCAGCATCTCGAGTACGAGCAACATTTCTTCTATTTCTATACACACTAGCAGGATCACTATTTATGCTACTAGCTATTATGGTAATTTATTACAACGTAGGTACAACAGATTTTAATGTACTATCACTTAATGATTTTAGTGCAGGAGCTCAAAAGATTCTATGGCTTGGTTTCTTCCTATCATTTGCTGTTAAGACTCCACTAGTACCTTTCCATGTATGGCTACCTCGAGCACATGCAGAAGCACCAGTAGGAGGATCAATGCTACTAGCATCAGTATTCCTAAAGCTAGCTACATATGGTTTCCTACGAATTCTAGTAGGTATGATGCCAGATGCAACATCATATTTTTCACCACTAGTACAAACAATTGCTATTATTACACTAATTTATTCTTCACTAGCTACTCTACGACAATCAGATTTTAAGGCTCTTGTTGCTTATTCATCTATTTCACACATGGCTGTTGTAGTACTTGGAGTATTCTCTAATACTATTATTGGTATTGAAGGAGCTATTGCTCTATCAGTAGCTCACGGTGTAGTATCACCAGCACTATTTGTACTAGTAGGATCAGTACTATATGACATTTATCATACTCGAGTCATCCGATACTATCGAGGACTAGCTGTATATATGCCTCTATTTAGTCTAATCTTCTTTATTACTACAATGTGTAATATGGGTGTACCTCTATCACTAAATTGGACAGGAGAAGTAATGTCACTAGCAGGAACATTCCAACAATCACCAATTATTGGTCTACTAGCATCATCAAGTATTGTACTATCAGCATGTTACAGTATTTTCCTGTTTAATCGACTAGCATTTGGTTCATTCTCAAAGTATCTAACATACCCTAAGGATATGTCACGACGAGAATTTATGCTTCTAGCTCCTATGCTTATTGTAGCTGTAGTACTAGGTATTATGCCAAATATTCTACTAACAGATCTACATGTATCAGTAACACAACTACTATATTGTATTTAATATAACATAATTAATATTTACTCCCCTTTAAAGTATATAATTAATAAAAGTATGTGAGGTAGTATCATAATTGGCAATGAACCTCTTTGTCAAGGAGGGTTAAGGCGGTTCGAACCCGCTCTACCTCGTAATAATATGCAAATCTTACGAAAGTAATAGGTAAGAAGATTTCTAATAATCTGCATATCGAATTATTAATATACAAATGTAATATTTGTGCCTTAGATTAAATAAAATATTAATCTTCAATTAAAGACTTTAATCAAAATATATAACGTATTGTCGGTATTTATTAATCACCAGATGACACTATCACTGGTACTATTTCTAATTGGAATTCTAGGATTTATTATGAATCGAAAGAATATTATTCTTATGATTATTTCTATTGAAATTATGCTTCTAGCGGTGACACTACTAGTACTAGTAAGTTCATATAATTTCGATGATATTATGGGACAAACATATTCTATTTATATTATTACTATTGCTGGTGCTGAATCTGCTATTGGTCTTGGTATTCTAGTAGCTTATTATCGACTACGAGGTAATATTTCACTTCGAACATAATGTATCTAGCTATTCTTGCACTTCCTATGTTTGGATCAGCTGTTGCTGGTCTACGAGGACGAACTATTGGTGTTACAGGAGCTCACATCATTACAACAGGATGTCTAATGACATCAGCAGCTCTATCTATTGTAGCTTTCTATGAAGTTGGTCTATCAGGATCACCAGTATCTATTGTTATTGGATCATGGATTGATTCAGAATTTATGCTTGTACAATGGGGATTCCTATTTGATAGTCTTACTGTTTCAATGCTACTACCTGTACTTATTGTATCATCACTAGTACACCTTTACTCAATTTCTTACATGGCAGGAGATCCACATAACCAACGATTCTTTTCATATCTATCTATGTTTACTTTCTTTATGCTTGTTCTTGTAGCAGGAGATAACTACTTTATTATGTTTGTAGGTTGGGAAGGAATCGGGATCTCATCATATCTACTAATTAACTTCTGGTATACTCGAATGCAAGCAAATAAGGCAGGTATGAAGGCTCTAACAGTTAACCGAGTAGGTGATATGTTCCTATCAGTAGGATTCTTTGCAATTTTCTGGGTATTTGGTAATGTAGATTATGCTTCAGTATTTTCAGTAGCTCCTTACATTAACGAAACAGCTATTACTATTATTGGACTACTACTACTAGTTGGTGCTATGGCTAAGTCTGCTAATATTCCTCTACATACATGGCTACCGGATGCTATGGAAGGTCCTACTCCAGTATCAGCTCTAATTCACGCTGCTACTCTTGTAACAGCAGGAGTATATCTAATGCTACGATCATCACCAATTATTGAATATGGTCCTACAGTACTTGTAGTAATTACATGGGTAGGGGCTCTAACAGCATTCTTTGCAGCAACAACAGGTCTACTACAAAATGATCTAAAGCGAGTAATTGCATATAGTACATGTTCACAAATGGGATATCTATTTATGGCAGTAGGACTATCACAATATAATGTAGCACTATTTCATCTAGTAAATCACGCTTTCTTTAAGGCTCTACTATTCCTAGCTGCAGGTGCTGTAATTCATGGTATGGCAGATCAACAAGATCTACGACGACTAGGAGGTCTAGTAAATTTCCTACCATTTACATATACAGCAATTCTAATTGGATCACTATCACTAATGGCACTACCATTTATGACAGGATTCTATAGTAAGGATCTAATTCTAGAAGTAGCACTAGGACAATATGAAGTATCAGGAACAATTGCTTATTGGCTTGGTACAATTTCAGCTGTCTTTACTGCTTTCTATTCATTCCGACTAGTATCTCTAACATTCTTTACAACGCCTAATGCACCTAAGGGTGATTATCTACATGCACATGAAGCTCCAATGATTATTGTAATTCCTCTAGTAATTCTATCTATTATGTCTATTGTATTTGGTTACATTGCTAAGGATATGTTTGTTGGAGTTGGTACTGATTTCCTATCAACAGCTCTATTCCAACATCCAGATCATATTACACTAATTGAAGCTGAATTTGGTCTACCTCTACTAATGAAGCTACTACCAGCTATTGGAAGTCTATTTGGTGCAGGTCTAGCACTATATCTATATCATGTAGTACCAAGTATTACAATTAGTCTAACAAATGGACCTATTGGATATGGTGTTTATTCATTCCTAAATGCAAAGTGGTATTGGGATGCTCTATATAATGGTCTAATTATTGAATCAGGTCTACGGATTGGTCTAGTAATCTCTAAGGTTATTGACCGAGGTATTATTGAACTAACTGGACCATATGGTCTAAGTACAGTACTAACAGGAGCAGGACGATCAGTAGCAACATACGATACAGGAGTAATCACATCTTATGCTCTATATATTATGCTAGGGCTAGTATCACTAATCTTCCTAGTATTTGCACCAACTAATATGGTATTTAATGAATACGGTCTATCACTAATTCTAGTATATCTATCAGCACTAGTACTACTACCATCATCAACACGAACATCATAATATTATAATAATCTAAAAGATTTTTACTCCCCGTCATTATAAAAGAAGATAAAACAGGTTGTAGTCTAATTGGTAGGGCACTCGCTTTGGGTGCGAGAGTGTGCGGGTTCAAGTCCAGCCATCCTGAATAATAAAATATACTAAACAAAACCTAAATAAAAGATAATATAATATAGTATATATTTAGTATATAATATAATGTTGCTATAGCTCAATGGTCAGAGCGCGATACTGTTAATATTGAGAAGGAGGTTCAATTCCTCCTAGCGACTGGTTAAACCGATTTAAGGCAGTATAAACTAGACCTAAATTAATAAATAAAAAAAAATATAAAAATAATGAATACATTTCTACTTGATCTTCTTGCATTTGGTGCTGTACTATCAGGAGTTCTTGTTATTACATCAGTTAATCCAGTTATTTCAGTGCTATTTCTAATCTCTGTGTTTGTTAACGCTGCTGGATATCTTGTACTTCTAGGTGTTGGATTTGTAGGTATCTCATATCTAATTGTTTATGTAGGTGCTATTGCTATTCTATTCCTATTTGTAGTTATGATGCTAAATATTTCTATTACTGAAATTGTTTCAGTTGGACGTGAATATACTAAGAATCTCCCTCTTGGTTTTGTTGTAGGTACAGTATTCTTCTTTGAAATTCTATCTGTTATTCCAGCTGCTACAACTAATGCTGGTGAACTACCTCTAGGACTATTTACATATCTAAATGGACTACTACTAGGAGTTAATACATCTATTACAAATTCTGATGTTAATATGGCTTTTGCTAATACTGGTGCTGATAATGCTTTCTCATCTCATCTTCAAATCGAAGCTATTGGTCATGGACTTTATACATATGGTTCAGTATGGCTTCTACTAGCTAGTTTTATTCTACTTCTAGCTATGGTAGGACCTATTGCACTATGTCTACGACCACGAACATAATTAATAACATATACTCCCCATATCTAATTATTAATATAATACTATTATGTATGTTTTTATATAGTAGGAAAATGAATATACATAATTAAACTATAAGTATACATAATTAGTAAAAACATAAAAGGTAGACTGATGCGAGATAGTGTAATGGTAACACATTAGGTTCATAGTCTGATATTGAGTGGTTCGATTCCCTCTTTCGCGTATATTATTGACGTCATCGTATAAAGGTTAATACTCCTGCCCTTCACGTAGGCAATGCGAGTTCGATTCTCGCTGACGTTAGCCTGTGTAGTATAGTGGTAGAACGTGGATCTTGTAAATCTGAGGCAGGGGTCCGATTCCTCTCACGGGCATAGATATATATAATAATTTTTTTATTATTATATATGACCTCTAGGGTAATGGTAACCCGTCTCCCTTTGGCGGAGAAGACTTCCGTGTTCGAATCACGGGGGGTCAGAAGTAAAAAAAAAAAGATGTTAAATGTGTTATAAAATATCAGATTAGGGAGTATAGCTCAGTGGTAGAGCAACTGACTCTTAATCAGTCTGTCGTGGGTTCGATCCCTTCTACTCCCCTAATAAATGTTTGTTTATATAGGAAGAGCACAGCTATTGGTGAGGTGGCTTCGGTTGCTAACTGAACGGATATCTATCCTTGTAGGTTCGAATCCTATCTCTTCCGGAATCAATTTAATATATACTAATATATTTCACCTCTTTAAATATTAATTAACCTTGCTTATATAAGTACTATATAAGTATAGTCTGTAAGGACGAGCGGAATCGAACCACTATCAAAGGTTTTGGAAACCTATATACTAACCGTTATACGACGTCCCTTACCTAATTACTTATAATCTATATTATGATTATTTTTATTAGAGTTCATAGGGAGTCGAACCCTACTTGTACAGATTTGCAATCCGTCAGTGAGTAACCGCTCGTGAACTCTATATAAAATCTATATATATTAGGTAATATAAAATATTACATCTATAATATCTATTGTAATAATTCTATATAGTTATTATTAATATTATATATATGCTATATATAATCATAAAATATAGAAATAGTATGTATTAATATCTATATAATTATATTTGAATATAAGTAGTATTTTAGTTAAATTTCATTTGGGTTTCTTTTAATAATAATAATAATAATATAATAGTCTTGCTTATATATAAATAAGATAAGATAGATATTATAAAAATAAAGTTATAAATATATAAGTATGAATGAATTATGACAATATGTCATACAATAAGCATCAATAAGATGTGAAGTTCTTTGATAGAGAAAGAACATAATAGTAAGTGTTTAATCATGACACCACCGGATGGGTATCTAAGTATTTTAACACATGCAAGTCAGAAATGGCGAACTGGTCAGTAACAGGTGAGTTGATACCGTTTTTTAAACGATTCACTTGCCTCTCAGCAGGTAGTTGGTAGGATAATAGCTTACCAAGCCAATGACGAGTAGGGAGAGTGAAAGCTTGATTCCCGACACTGGAAATGAAAAAGTCCAGAGCATAGATTATGTGCAGCAGTGGAGAATATTGGTCAATGCACGAAAGTGTGAACCAGTAACTTAGAGTTAAAAGTCATTTTCTGATATCAGAAGATTTACTTTTGAATAAGTATAATAAATGATGATTATTATACCGAATAGTCCAGTCTAATCTCCGTGCCAGCAGTCGCGGTAATACGGAATCGGGCAACCCATCGGAGTTTTGAATAGGTGTACAGGGTACGTAGCTTGATCATATTATTGATCTAGAGTCATATAGGGGTAGAACCAACACTTGGAGGAGGGCTAATATTCTTTGATACCAAGGGGTGTACTAAAGGCGTAAGCATTCTACTAAGTATTGACTGACTGTAAGGTACGAAAGCAAGAGCATGGAACCGGATTCGATACCCGGATACTTCTTGCCGTAAACGATGCAGACTATGAGATCAGTGGATTAACTATTGGTTTTCGTTGCTAACGCTAAAGTCTGCCACCTGCATAGTACAGTCGAAAGACCGAAACGTCAATGATTAGACCGTTCTTAGGCACATGGAGTGAAGCATGCCGTTTAATCCGATAGCCCGCGTAAAATCTTACCACTTCTTGCATCTTAGACAGGTGTTGCATGGCTGTCGTCAGTTAGTGTTCGTGAGACCTATGGTTGATTCCGTATAACTAACGCAATCCTCGCTATGAATCTATATGTTTTATAGTCTAGATTTTATAAGAATCTAGTTTAGGAGGACTATGACAAGTCTTCATGACCCTTATGGAGTGGGCTACACGCGTGCCACTAGAATATCGACAGTATGATGCAATTCTGAAAAGAGGAGCTAACCATCAACCGATATTAATGTACGAATTAAAGGCTGGAACTCGCCTTTATGAAGTAGGAATTCCGAGTAATCGCGCATCAGCACGGCGCGGTGAAGTATACCTCTAAGCGGGTACTAATTGCTCATCACGGGGGGAGAGACACTACTCATTGAAGATGTTTTGAATTATCTAAAAAGATATTCAAGTTTCGAGATGAAGAGCGTTGATTTCTCTGAAGTTGAAACATAGTAGCCGTAAGGGAACTTGCGGCTGAATGATAAAATCTAATTAATCCCCTTATACGATAATTATGTCGAATACTATGTACTATTTTAACTACATAGCTTTAAAGAACAACTACTTTATATATTCAGTCATCATGACACACTTTATTACATCTCCACTAGAACAATTCGAAGTGGTACCTTTCCTTAGTGTTTCAGCACCTATTATTGGTGACTTTAACCTTTCACTAACAAATCTAGGTCTATACGCTATTATTACTGTATTCCTAGTACTAGGTCTACATATTATGGGTAACAATTCATATTCTCTTGTACCTAGCGCATGGAGTATTTCACTAGAAAGTGCTTACGCATCAATCCACGGTATGGTACGAGACCAAATTGGTTCAGCAAACGAAATTTACATGCCATTTATTTACAGCCTGTTCTTCTTCATTCTAATTGCTAACCTAAACGGTAATGTACCTTATGCATTTACAATTACAACATCAGTTATGGTTGCTATTGGTCTATCTGTATTCATCTTCATTGGTGTAACTATTCTTGGACTATATACACACGGTCTGCATTTCTTTGCTTTCTTTATTCCATCAGGTACACCTCTAGGACTAGTACCTCTACTAGTACTGATTGAACTAATTTCATATTTTGCTCGGTCAGTATCACTAGGTATCCGGCTATTCGCAAATATGACAGCTGGACACACACTACTAAAGATTCTATCAACATTCCTAACACAACTATTTACATCAAGTATTCTAGTTGCTGTTGTAACACTAATTCCATTTGCAATCTTTGTAGGTCTAGTTGGTCTAGAAATTGCTGTATCTCTAATCCAAGCATTTGTCTTTTGTATTCTTACATGTAGCTATATCAAGGATGCCATTGAACTACACTAATAACAATTCACCTTATACTCCCCATTTATAATATAAGTAAGATAATTTATTTATCAAAAGCTAATAGCTATTACTTTAGTAGTAGCCTAACAATTAAATATACACAAAACATGGCAGCAGCAAAGTTTATCGGAGCAGGACTAGCAGCAATCGGACTATCAGGAGCTGGAGTTGGTATTGGATCAATCTTCTCATCTCTAATCGCATCAGTAGCTCGAAACCCAGCACTACGAGGTCAACTATTTACTTACGCAATTCTAGGATTCGCTCTAGCAGAAGCTACAGGACTATTCGCACTAATGATCTCATTCCTAGTACTTTACTCATAATATACAGGATCATCATTAACAATAATCCCCTAAGAGGAACGGTAAAATATAAATAATTTCGTATAAGTGTAGGTGCAGAGATTACCCAATGATTATAATCAAATTATAATTATATATGAACTATATATATATGTATATAATTTAATAATAGGACTATAAGGACTATTTCATGGTTTATCCATGGCTACCCGTTGGCTTTTCTCAACCAACGCTAAGGATATTGGAACACTGTATCTGATCTTCGCTATCTTTACTGGTCTTCTAGGTACAGCTTTCTCTGTTCTTATCCGACTTGAACTGTCTGGAGCTGGTAACCAATTTCTAAACGGTGACCACCAACTATACAATGTAATCGCTACATCTCACGGTATTTTCATGATTTACTTCATGGTAGTACCTGCTATGGCTGGATTTGGTAACTATATGGTTCCTGTTCTTATTGGTGCTCCTGATATGGCTTTTCCACGACTGAATAATGTATCATTCTGGATTCTTCCTCCTGCTATTGTTCTTATCGTTTCAAGTGTATTCGTAGAACAAGGTATGGGTACAGGTTGGACTCTTTACATGCCTATTACAGGTGTACAATCTCACTCAGGTGGATCAGTAGATCTAGCTATTTTCTCACTACACCTTTCAGGTATCTCATCAATGCTAGGTGCTATGAACATTATCACTACTATTATTAACATGCGAGCTCCTGGTATGACACTACACAAGATGCCTCTATTTGTATGGGCTATGCTATTCCAATCAATTATCATTATCCTATGTATCCCAGTTCTAGCTGGTGCACTAACAATGATTATTACAGATCGAAACTTCAACACATCATTCTACGACCCTGCTGGTGGTGGTGACCCAGTTCTATATGAACACCTCTTTTGGTTCTTTGGACACCCTGAGGTATATCTAATGATCATTCCAGGTTTTGGTATGATTTCACACATTATCTCAACATTTTCACAAAAGCCTATTTTTGGCTACCTCGGGATGGTATATGCTATTGCATCTATTGGTATTCTAGGATTTATTGTATGGAGTCACCATATGTACGCAGTAGGTCTTGACGTTGATACTCGAGCTTACTTTACAGCAGCTTCTATGATCATCGCAGTACCAACAGGTATTAAGGTATTCTCATGGCTAGCAACGGCATACGGTGGATCTATCCGATATACAGCACCTATGCTATTCGGACTAGGATTTGTAGCTCTATTTACAATTGGAGGACTAACAGGAGTAGTACTAGCAAACGCTTCAATGGACGTAGCAATGCATGATACCTACTATGTAGTGGCCCATTTCCACTACGTACTTTCAATGGGTGCTGTGTTCTCTATCTTCGCTGGATTCTACTACTGGGCACCTAAGATCTTCGGTAAGATGTACAACGAACGACTAGCACAAATCCACTTCTGGACTCTATTCATTGGTGTAAATACTACATTCATGCCACAACACTTCCTAGGACTAGCTGGAATGCCTCGACGAATTCCTGACTATCCTGATGCTTACGAAGGATGGAACTACATTAGCTCTATTGGATCAATGATTTCAGTTGTAGCTACAGTTCTATTTCTATACGTAATTTACGATATGCTAGTATCACAACCAGTTGCATCTATGAACCCCTGGGGAACACCAGGATACTTTATGAGCACACCATCATATCTAACAGAATCTTCATACAGTACATCTCTAGAATGGACAATCCCAAGTCCAACACCATACCACGCATATCTTATGATGCCTGTACAATCATAATAATATTATTATATATTACAATTCTCCTTACGCATAATCATATTTATACTATTTAAATATGATATATATGCAGCTCCATAGAGCACAAATAACAAATAATAATCATGCCTCAACTAACAGCATACTTCTGGGTAAACCAAATTACATTCGGACTACTTGGACTAGCAGTTATTACATATGTAATGTCAGTATACGTACTACCTTACTTCGTACAACTATTTGTAACACGAGTATACATTACAAAGCTATAATACTATTACATATAACTCCCCACATAGTTATGGATATAATAATACCATAAAGAATTATATAAGCATAATCGATTATCTACATGATTACCCATATTTATAGCGAACGTGTTGAAATTGGTAGACAAGTCCGTTTTAGGTACGGTTGCCTCAGGGTGTAGGAGTTCGAGTCTCCTCGTTCGTAAAAAAAAGTAAAAATAATATAACATAAAAAATGTGGAAGTCGCCTTTCGTATAATGGTCAGTACTACTGTCTTCGAAACAGTCAATATAGGTTCGAATCCTATAGGGCGTTAAAAATATATTATAAGTAGTATAATAATGATAATTTATAAAGCGAGTATAGTATAATTGGTAATACCTTCGCCTTCCAAGCGAATTTTTTCAGTTCGAGTCTGAATACTCGTATAATTAGAATAGATGAAAACAATTAAAATTATAGTGAATTAATAACAGGGATGCTAGTAACTAGTCTATTTATTATTATGATGGCCGTAGCGCTATCTAATACATCTATTAATCCTATTCTACTAACTCGGATGTGTTCACTAGTTCTACTTTACACTGCAGCACTATCATATAATGCTCTAGATCTTCAAGGTATTGGAGAAGGTGTAAGTATTTACAGTGGTCTATTCCAGGTAACATCAGTGTCTCAATCGGCTGACACATTTATCTTTGTTATTGGTGCTATGATTCTTCTACCATGGGCTCCTGTAACAAGTAATCTACAATCACGATCTACAGTATTTACAGCAGTACCAACTATTACAACATATCCTATTATTATTCTATTTACAACTTGTGGTGCTTCATTCCTAGTCTCAAGTGCAGATCTAGTATCAGTATATCTAAGTATTGAACTACAATCATTTGCAGTATATATTCTAGCTACTCTTTATCGAGATTCAGATTCTGCTACAGCAGCTGGTCTAAAGTATTTCCTACTAGGAGGACTATCATCAGCTCTAATTCTACTAGGATCAGCACTAATTTATGGATATACAGGTCTAACAAATCTAGAAAATATTTATACACTACTATCAGTATCAGAAACAAATGAAATGAATCTATGTGCTATTGGTCTATTTATTTTTGTTATTGGTTTCCTATTTAAGATTTCAGCTGCTCCATTCCATAATTGGGCTCCTGATGTATATGATGGAGTACCAACAATTGTGACAACATGGCTAACAATTATGCCAAAGCTATCAATTCTAATTCTACTACTTGAAGTACAAGCAGGTGTAGGACAATCATTTACAGTATGGACAAATCTGCTACTAGTATCATCACTACTATCACTAGTAATTGGTACTGTAGTAGGACTAGCACAAACACGAATCAAGCGACTACTAGCCTATAGTACAATTTCACATGTAGGATTTCTACTACTAGCACTAGGAGTAAATACAGAAGAATCAATTGAATCATTCCTATTTTATCTAGTACAATATAGTATCACAAATCTAAATGCATTTATGATTATTCTAGCATTTGGATATGTTATGCATTCATCAGTATCTCGATCATCAGGACAAAATACTGATCTACAACTTATTATTGAACTAGCTGGACAATTCCGATCTAATCCTATTCTAGGACTATCTCTAACTGTTTGTCTATTTTCAATGGCAGGAGTACCACCACTAATGGGATTCTTTGCAAAGCAAACAGTACTATATTCAGCTACACATAGTGGATATTATTTCCTATCAATTGTAGCAATTCTAGTATCAGTAGTAAGTGCTTATTATTATCTTAAGATTGTACGAGTAATTCACTTTGATTCACCATCATCTGAAATTCTAACAGTGTCATCACCAGAACAAAAGCTATCATCAGTACATAGCTTTGCAATTGCAACACTAACTATGATTATCGCCCTATTTGCGGTATATCCAGATCTAATTCTAAATAGCACAACTCTACTGGCTCTAACACTATATGGATATTAATGTCAGGTATTACTATTCTATTTATTTTTGTACCTATTCTTGTTGCTATTCTACTTATGGCTAATATTCTACTAGCACCTAGTCGACCTTATTCTGAAAAGGTAAGTGTTTATGAATGTGGTTTTGATGGACTTCTAGGTCAAACACGAGCACCATTTAGTATTCAATATTACCTAGTAGGTATTCTATTTATGCTGTTTGACATCGAGATCCTACTATTCTACCCTATTGCAGTAACTATGAGTAATCTAACTCTAATGGGTTATTGGGTAGCTATGCTATTCTCATTTGTTCTGACAATGGGATTTATTGTAGAAATTAGTGCGGGAGTCCTATACTTTACAGACCAACGATCTTCTATTTCAGTAACAAAGAAGTAACTCCCCTCAGGAAATATAGAAATATTTTTGATATAAGTGTATAAAAGAAGTTAATTAATTAATTAAAAGGAATTAGGTCAGTGGTTAGACCCCCATTCTTACACAATGGTAGCAGTTGTTCGATTCAACTATTCCTTAAAGTAATTCTAATAAAATGATTAAGGATTACCCAAATGAATAATAGTTACCACAATTAATATATAATGTATAATAATAAACGTGGTATGGATGATAGATATCATAAGTCTAAAACATGACTTTCTCACTTTGGTCAACATTTGTACAATGTGATGCAGCAGAACCATGGCAAATTGGTTTCCAGGACGGTGCTAGCCCTACATTTGAAGGTATCACAGAACTACACAATGCAATTTTCTTCTACCTTGTACTAATCTTTATCGGTGTAATGTGGGTAATTGGATCAGTAGTAATTAACTACAGTAGTACATCAAACCCTATTTCACACAAGTACTCTAACCACGGTACACTAATCGAACTAGTATGGACTATTACTCCAGCTCTAATTCTAATTGCAATTGCTTTCCCATCATTCAAGCTACTTTACCTAATGGATGATGTTATTTCACCTGCTATGACTATTAAGGCAGTAGGACACCAATGGTATTGGTCATACGAATACAGTGATTTTGTAAATGAAGATGGGGAATCAATCGAATTCGATAGCTATATGATTCCAGATTCAGATCTAGAAGATGGACAACTTCGACTTCTAGATGTTGATAATCGAGTAGTACTACCAGTTGATACACATGTACGATTTGTAGTAACAGGGGCAGACGTAATCCATGACTTTGCCGTACCATCTCTAGGACTAAAGATTGATTGTACTCCAGGTCGACTGAACCAAGTATCCGTTATTACAGAACGAGAAGGAGTTTATTACGGACAATGTTCTGAACTTTGTGGTGTAATGCACGGATTCATGCCTATTGCAGTAGAAGCAGTATCACTTGATAAGTATCTAAGCTGGCTAGATTCACAATCATAATAATAATATCTAGAAACATAATAGACTCTATAATGTATATATATATATCATTGTATTGAGTACCTCTGATTAAAAATATCATAAAAAATGGCTATTCTAACATCACTATATAATCTTCTAGAAGTTCTTATTGTGCTTGTACCTATTCTTCTAGCCGTTGCTTTCATGACTATTATTGAACGAAAGGTTCTTGCTGCTATGCAACGACGAGTAGGACCTAATAAGGTAGGTTATTATGGAGTTCTACAACCGTTAAAAAATTTTTTATATAAAAAAGGCGAGCGGCTTTATCTCGTAAGAGGTGAATGAAAACAGAACTATATGCTGGAAAGTACTATGGAGGCTGTACTATATTAAAATAGTGACAATCAGTTTTTCAGTTATGTATAATCAGCAGGAAACCAAAGTATATTAGTATACAAGTAGGATCCTCAACGATCACACGTTCTGCATCCTATACAATAGGATGGTGATATGATCTAAATAAATGTCGTAAATATTCTAGTTATTCTAGTCGTTATTGTATCTCTGACCATAAGTAGTGATTATATTCTAATGTGTATAGTTATCCCATTTAGTGTTGCAGAATCTTATGTACTTTACACGCATATTATTCGATATAAGACTTGGTCTTATATCAATCGTAAGAAGAAGCATGTAGCTGTAGACCATTGTTCAAATGTGCCTGACAATATCAATGCTTTTTATAAGAAGTGGTGAGGTACAAGTGGTGTTTATAAGATCACTTTTCTCCCTTTTCGACTTTTCACATATTATGGTTCATCTGTAAATATGGGTCAACGGATAAAGTACCATTATTACAATACACCTAAGGGTAATAATTTTCTAGCTCTATTCCTAAAGACTTTCGGATGGCATAATTTTTCTATTACTGTGGTTGAAACATGTTCTCGTGAACAAATTGTAGCACGAGAAAATTGGTATCTTTATACATTTAAGCCGCTTCTTAATGTTATAATGACAGCCTATAACAACCCACGAGACATCCTAGGTCTATCTGTTCTTACTCGATCTAAGATTAGTCTAGCACTAACAGGTCGAAAGGATTCTGACAGTACACGTGCTCGAAAGAGTGTAGGCAAGATTGGGCCTAAGAATCATAATTATGGTACTGGTCCAAGCAAGGCTACGCTAGATGCAGCAGCAGAAATGAATGGGAAGACGGTATATGTTTACACAGAAAACTCTTTTACACTAGTAACAGGTGCTCCTTTCCGAAGTATCCGACTAGCTGCAAAGACAATGGGGATCGGAGCTACTACACTAACTACAAAGCTAGATACAAACAAAGCTTACAAGGGTTATTATTACTACACGAGCCTACGACAACAACCCTAATATTTTTTTTTTAAGTCGCTGATGCTCTAAAGCTAGTAGTAAAGGAAACAGTAATTCCTGCTCATGCTACGGTAAGTCTATTTTATCTAGCTCCTATTATTACACTAGTATTTAGTCTACTAGGATGGGCTGTTATTCCATTTGGTGCTGGACTAACTATTTTTGATTTTTCAATGGGAATTCTATATACTCTGGCTATTTCATCAATTGGTATTTATGGTACTCTATTTGCTGGATGGTCAGCTAACTCTAAGTATGCATTTCTAGGATCACTACGATCAACAGCTCAAATGATTTCATATGAACTAGTACTAAGTTCAGCAATTCTAACAGTGATCTTTATGACAGGATCATTTAATATCACAACAATTATCGAACATCAAGAAGCTATTTGGTTTGTTATTCCTATGCTACCTGTATTCATTGTATTTCTAATTTCAGCACTAGCTGAAACTAATCGTACACCATTTGACCTACCAGAAGCAGAATCAGAACTAGTAGCTGGTTTCTTTACTGAACACAGTGGTATGATCTTTGTATTCTTCTTCCTAGGAGAATACTGTTCAATTGTTCTAATGTCATGTCTAACAGCAATCCTATTTCTAGGTGGGTACAACATGCCAGAACTATTTATCAACGACACCTTCGTTAACCTACAAAGTATTGTACTAGGAGTTAAGACATGTATTATTTGCTTTTTCTTTGTCTGGTGTCGAGCTACATTCCCACGAATTCGATACGACCAACTAATGGTACTATGTTGGACAGATATGCTTCCTCTAGCTATTGCCTTCGTAGTACTAGCTCCAAGTATTCTAATGGCATTTGATATTATCCCAACTCCCCTTACATATAAGTAGATTAAAAACTAATTAATGTATATAAAGCCTATAGTATAGCGGTTAGTACCCATCGTTGATATCGGTGTGGCAGAGGTTCGATTCCTCTTGGGCTTAAGGTATTTAATTATAAATATAACCAAAAAAGCGCTGAGATTGCTAATTGATATAAGGTAAGACAATAAGATTAAGAATATAATATCTATGCGAGTAATAAAGAGTAATGCACTACTATCTATTGCTAATAGTTACATTTGTGATTCACCACAACCTATTAACATTAGCTACGCATGGAATTTTGGTTCACTACTAGCACTTTGTCTAGGAACACAAATTCTAACAGGTGTTATTCTAGCAATGCACTATACACCTAATATTGATCTAGCATTTATCAGCGTTGAACATATCATGCGGGATGTTAACTACGGATGGATGATTCGATATATTCACGCTAACACAGCGTCATTCTTCTTCATCTTTGTATACCTACATATCGCACGAGGACTATACTTTGGATCATACAAGTCTCCTCGAATTCTACCATGGTCAGTAGGAGTTATTATTCTAGTCCTGATGATGGGTACAGCCTTCCTAGGTTACGTACTACCTTACGGTCAAATGTCACTTTGGGGTGCAACTGTAATTACTAATATGCTATCTGCTATTCCTTGGATTGGTACGGACTTTACACAATTTGTTTTTATCCTTTGTCTAGTATCATTTCATGTATTTTTCAGTTCAGAATTTCTACCTACTGTAGGTAATATGAATAGTCGATCTATTCATCCACGTAATAGTAAGGACAAGAGTAAGTATCAAAATGTTAGCTATGACTTCATATCTATGTTTGCTGGCTTTGTAGATGGAGACGGCTATATTAAGCTTACTCGGGCTACTGATGGTTATATCTCTTTTGAGCTAGTTATTTCTCTAGACGTACGAGACGCAGAACTTCTACGCTATTTCTATTCTGTACTACAAGTAGGTCGTATTAACTATTACAATACTACAGTAAAGTATATTATTGGGCGAATCGATCTTCAAGAGATTGTATTTCCTCTTCTAATTCATCATGGTATTTATTTTCTTACTGATACACGTCGGCAACAATATGCACTAGCTCTACATGTACTAACTAATAATATTGTATGGTATGCAGACGTACCCACTAATTTTAATTCTAATATCTACCCTCTACCTACTACTCCAGCTGGATATCTATCTATTCCTTTCTTTCGGAATTGGGTTGTTGGTTTTGTTATGGCTGAAGGATCATTCCACATTAAGGCTTCTAATGAGTTTTATTTCTCTATCCGACAACGTGAACATATTACACTTTTTGAAGCTTTCCGAATTCTATTTAATACGACTCGAACTATTGACATATCTACTATTGGATATTCAAAGTTTAATGTTTCTTCCGTTAAGGATCTAAATACTGTGGTTCAATTCTTTTCTCATTCAGGGCTACATCCAATTGTAGGTTACAAGAAGGTACAATATGACAATTGGATTAACAATATACGAAACGTAAAGCGGTTTAAGAATATTAATCTGCCAGAACATAAAGGATATAAAGTTGCTTTTTGAGGTGACTCAAATTGAAAAAAAGGGTGAATTGCAAGAAACTCTTAATCATATAACTCAACCCCTAGATTAAGACAATTTGCAGCTAAGTCTAGATTAGTATTTATATAAATCTAGAAAAGTTCAACGACTAGTTGGTGAGTAATACTAACAATAATCCAACCTAGAGCGCCCTTTCACTCTAAACGTAGTGAATGACATAGTCTAATCTTACTAGAAATAGTAAGCAGGCTTTTATAAGCTATAATGTTGTATGGGGTGGATTCTCTGTTAATAATGCTACACTTAACCGATTCTTCTCACTTCACTATCTACTACCATTTATTCTAGCAGCTCTAGCTCTAGTACATATGCTAACACTTCACACACACGGTAGCTCAAACCCTGAAGGTATTAGCTCAAATGCTGAAAAGGCACCAATGCATCCATACTTTATCTTTAAGGATCTAGTAACAATTATCCTTTTCTTCATTGCTCTAACAGCTCTAGTAATGTATGCACCTAACATGCTAGGACACAGTGACAACTATATTCCTGCTAACCCTATGCAAACACCACCTTCAATTGTACCGGAATGGTATCTTCTACCGTTCTATACAATTCTACGGTCAATTCCTAACAAGCTACTAGGAGTAGTTGGAATGCTAGGATCGCTACTAATCCTACTTGCTATGCCCCTACTTGACGTAGGACGAACTCGAGGTAATGTGCACCGACCTCTAACACGATTTGCCTTCTGGGTATTCGTAGGTAACTTCTTCCTTCTAATGTGGATTGGTAGCCAACACGCTGAAGAACCATTTGTAACAGTTGGGGCTATTGCAACTGCTGTATACTTTGGTTGGTTTGTAGTCCTACTACCAATTATTGGAATGCTAGAAAACACATCACTTGACGGTTCATCAAATCGAACATAATTTATATATCATTATTATTACTCCCCTTAAATTTAATATAAGTAACGTGGGGATGTAGTACAGTGGTTAGTACATTATGTTTGCATCATAGTAACTGGGGTTCGATTCCCCACCTCTCCAAATAAATACTAATATTTTGGGTGCCGATAGCTTAAATGGTAGAGCACGGAGCTGAAGATTCTGGGGAGGTAGTTCAATTCTGCCTCGGCACAAAATGTGGGGATGTAAATCTAATTGGTAAGATATCAAACTGTAAATTTGCCGGGTTACGCCCACTGGGAGTTCAAGTCTCTCCGTCCCCAACTACAGGTGATTTTAGCTCAATGGTAGAGCGCTTCTTTGTGGCAGAAGATATCTCAGTTCAATTCTGGGATCTCACCCTTCTAATCTATTAATTATAATTGATAAAAGAAAGTACTATGTATTAGCTATTATGAGTTATCATAGGAAGGTCCGAGACCAAATTATATATATATGTAATAACGACAAGAGTCGTAGTAATGTTAAAGAAATAAATAGATAAATAATATAAAGTTATTTATATTTGATATAAACTCTATATATATGGTCCTTTATTGTTATAGATATTATTAACTCTCTTTTCTAGTTAAGAAAAGTAATACTAGATTCGGCCTATATGATAGACTAATATTAGTACTTATAGCCGGTATAGTTTAAGGGTAGAAACCTGCCACTCATAACGGCAGTAAGATGGGTTCGAGTCCCTCTGCTGGCTAATAAAACCAAGATAGTCAATTATCATGAGAATTAGAAATTTCTAAAAATATACAGACTTTAAATAATGAAGGATATTCTATCAAATGGACTAGCTAAGTATTATCTACCAAGTGGTAATACTCAAATTATGAGCCATAATTTTGATTCAGGTATGAATACAACACAAAATCTTCATGCAACACGACATACTAATACACTTATTAATCAATTTTTCGAACCTATTGATGTACTAGCTTCTAAGCCTATTATTGATGTAACACCTACAACAGTAACAGTAACAGTATTCTATTATATGTCAGATGTACAATCAGCACTTAATGCTAATACTATTAATGCTCTAGGTGAAGTTCTAAGTAATGTTTGGGGACAAGCAGTAGAACTCCGACTAGTAAAGCTACATTATCCTTATCTAAATAGTGATATTCTAGCAGCATTTATTATGAAGAATCTAGATACAGATCGATTTGAACGAGTTATTAATAAGATCTTTGGTATTACAACTCCTGTTGTATCAGGTGAAAGTAATCTACCTTCACATATTATCGGTATTAAGATTCGTCTAGCTGGTCGACTTGTTACTGAACCATCACGACCACGTATGACAGTACAATCAGCTCAAATTGGATCATTTAAGAATAGTACACGAACTATTATTGAATTTGGTCAATGTTCATCTGTTAATAAGAAGGGTGCACTAACAGTACAAGTATGGATCAGCCAACGATCAACAACTCCCACTCATTATATCAAATACTGATTATATAAATACTAGTCATGTTATATTAATATAATAAAAACATATTAATAATATATTAATATTATAATATACTAGTATTAAAAATATATAATTACATAGTATATTATCATTTTTTAATTTTATATAAGCAAGATTAATTATATATTTAATACAATATAAGCAAGGGTGGGTATGTATATAAAGATAGTATAGTATATAATTTATAGATATCATTATATATCTGTTATATATTGAATTTTATTATTATAGTATACTTCTTATATCGGAATGAAGAGGATTCGAACCCCTGAACGCTTACACGTTACCGTATTTCAAGTACGG